TAAATCCTATTTTGTATTCATTGAGAGCCGTTGACTTTGTATACCATTATATTGTAAATAAATGATCTTATCATAGATCCGTTGTGGTCTTTAAATTATATTAAAATTATATAATAATGGAAACAGCAACCTTAGTTGCCATCTCTATATCTGGTTTACTTGTAAGTTTTACTGGGTATGCCTTATATACTGCTTTTGGGCAACCCTCTCAACAACTACGAGACCCATTCGAGGAACACGGAGACTAGTTGAATTAATGAGCCTCCCAATATTGGGAGGCTCATTACTTCAATTGAGATAATAAAAAATCATTTCATCTTTTTAGTTGGAACTTTAGGCGGTTCCCGAAAAAAGATAGCGAAAAAGATTATTCCTAAAGTCGAGACTAAGAGGAATGTATAAACCAATGCTTCCATAGATTCGATTGTGGTTTACAATTATAGCTTCCATACCTGTTTATTTTGGATCGTCTCCCGGATAACTAAAGAGAAAGAGTCAAAGAAAAGGCAGCAATTCAAATCAAGATTTATCCGGTACCCTATATTATGTTAAACTATGTTAAATCACAAAAATAAAGGTGAAAAGTAAGAAATCAATCTTGTATCAGACTGCTTGTCTTTTTGTAGTCGGATCCCCAAGTTTTTGGAATGCTCCAAATTCTACTTGAGCATCCAAATCTGGGTCAATACCGGCAAAAACATCTCTGAACAAGGTTCTAGCACCATGCCAAATGTGTCCGAAGAAGAAGAGTAGAGCAAACGAAGCATGTCCAAAAGTAAACCAACCCCTTGGACTGCTACGAAAAACACCATCGGATTTCAAAGTAGCGCGATCTAATTCAAAAATTTCTCCCAATTGAGCACGTCTAGCATATTTTTTCACAGTAGCAGGATCACTATAACTGACTCCATTCAGTTCGCCGCCATAGAACTCCACAGTTACACCTACTTGTTCGACACTATACTTCGATTCTGCCCTTCTAAAAGGAACATCGGCTCTAACAATTCCATCTCCGTCTACCAAAACAACCGGAAATGTTTCAAAAAAAGTAGGCATACGACGTACAAAAAGTTCACGCCCTTCTTTATCTTTAAAGATAGGGTGTCCTAACCACCCAACAGCTATTCCATCCCCGTTGTCCATTGAGCCCGCTCTGAATAATCCCCCCTTTGCTGGATTATTGCCGATGTAATCATAAAAAGCTAATTTTTCCGGAATTTTAGACCAAGCTTCTGATAAACTTTGATTTTCGGCTAGCCCAGCACCAACTCTTCGATATATTTCTTGCTGGAAGTATCCCTGATCCCATTGATAACGAGTGGGACCAAATAATTCAATCGGGGTAGTTGCTGAACCATACCACATAGTTCCAGCAACAACAAAAGCGGCAAAAAAAACAGCAGCGATACTACTGGAAAGGACGGTTTCAATATTTCCCATACGTAATCCTTTGTATAGACGTTGGGGCGGACGGACACTAAGATGGAATAGACCTGCTAATATGCCCAATGTCCCTGCTGCAATATGATGAGAGGCTATTCCTCCCGGAACAAAAGGATCAAAACCTTCCACACCCCACGCTGGATTTACAGATTGTACCCTTCCAGTTAGTCCATAAGGATCGGACACCCATATTCCAGGACCATACAACCCCGTTACATGAAATGCGCCAAACCCAAAACAAGCCAGTCCTGAAAGAAATAAATGAATTCCAAAAATCTTAGGTAAATCCAAAGAAGGTTTTCCCGTGCGTTCATCACAAAATATTTCTAGATCCCAATACACCCAATGCCAAATAGCTGCCAAAAAGCACAAGCCAGAAAACACAATATGTGCACCGGCCACACCTTCGTAACTCCAAATACCCGGATTCGTTATAGTCCCTCCTGTGATACTCCAACCGCCCCATGAATTGGTTATTCCTAAACGAGTCATGAAAGGTATAACAAACATACCTTGTCTCCACATTGGATCAAGAACAGGGTCAGAGGGATCAAAAACCGCTAATTCATATAGAGCCATCGAACCGGCCCAACCAGCAACTAGAGCTGTATGCATTATATGGACAGAAAGCAAACGACCCGGATCATTCAATACGACGGTATGAACACGATACCAAGGCAAACCCATGGAAATACCCCTTTATCAACGAAAAATAGACACTATGTAACTTTATTGCATTGGAAAAAAACTATGCTATGGACCTCCCCTTTTCAGTAGATTATCTCGAGGAAAGGATTAAAATATGTTCTATTATTTTAGTAATAATGGAAGAGTTCTGTTTGTAGGAACAAAAAGAAGCAGATCTATTCTATACCCGATAAGTACCAATACGCAATGGTAAGGGGGCGGAATCCCGCTTTCATTTTCTATGAGTGAAAGCATACATATTTGTTCATATCATTCAAAAGACAAGACCCATTCTTAAAAATTTTCTTTTTTAGTCATAGTCATATTCATTCTGTCTTCTTTTTTTTTATTTTTTGTTATGGAACTTATTAAATTTTTGGATAAACTATGATAAAGGCTAATCTTATTAAGACAATAAACCCATTTTTACGCTTCCACATCAAAGTAAGATATAGTACTTAATTCTTTTTTTCTTTCATTTAATGCCTATTGGTGTTCCAAAAGTACCTTTTCGAAGTCCTGGAGAGGAAGATGCATCTTGGGTTGACGTATAGTGCGACTTGTCAGATATATTGGGTCACATGGGATTCCCCCATTCTCTCCCCCGATCGAGATATCCTCTCTTTCGCCCAAGAAAGATTGATTGAATTATCAAAAATTTGGAGCGTGAAGTGCAATTATATTTATTTTGTTTTTTGGAGGGGGTATCCAGATTAATATTATCAATTAGAATAATTTATGGTTTAGAATAATTTATAGTTGGCTCAATTGGACCAATAAAATGAAGTATCCAGGCTCCGTTTAGAAAAAACCCAATTGGTAATATATCTATGATTACTATTTTTATCATATTCTATTTATAAACAGGAGCGATCTCAAACTGTTTAATCAATCGAGTAATATAACGAATACATTGAATATTTGGCGGAAGACATGAAATAAATTAAAAAAAAAGCCATAGCAAAAACACGTGGTATTGGGGCATTTGCCCTATATGTGCAAATAAAAATCGGGCCGATCTTTACTCGGAGTAGAGCATAAACCTAAAAAAATTGAAGAAGCCCATTCCGGAACAAGAAAATGACATCGTGATTTGGATTCGATCTCGATGAAACAATAAATCAATGAGAAGTTCGTTCGATAAGTTTAGTAGATTACTTATATATATATATTTTTTATAGGTAAAGTAAACAGACCAAAACTAATCTTTCTTGAAAAATAGAAGAAAAAAAGCCCTTTGTTAGAAGTTAGAAGGAGCCCACTCTGAAAAAAGAATGAGGGCTGTAATCTACACATTGATTCTTTTTTTTTCTCGATTTTTGGTAAACCGTATGCATCAAAAGGTGCGCGTACGGTTCCTAAGGATACAATTTTATCCTAATCAACCGACTTTATCGAGAAAGATTACTTTTTTTAGGCCAAGAGGTTGATAGCGAGATCTCGAATCAACTTATCGGTCTTATGGTATATCTTAGTATAGAGGATGATGTCAAAGATCTGTATTTGTTTATAAACTCTCCCGGAGGGTGGGTAATACCCGGAGTAGCTATTTATGATACTATGCAATTTGTACGACCAGATGTACAGACAATATGCATGGGATTAGCCGCTTCAATGGGATCTTTTATTCTGGTCGGAGGAGAAATTACCAAACGTCTAGCATTCCCTCATGCTCGGCGCCAATGAGTTTTGTATTTGAGATAAAAAAGAAGACTATGCCTTCGCCATATGAAATATGACTATTAAGTAATAATAGCATGGCATTTTGAATTCGATATGAGAAATTTTTTTTTATTTTTTTTTTTTCAAAAACTATTAGATTATATATCGAAAGAGTAGTATGAGATAAGGGGCATTTCCGATTTTATCTGATCTATCGGAAATCTATTGCAGCGTCACAAACTTTTTTGTTTTCACGCCAGAAGGCTAATTATGTTATGAAAGAATACAAAAAAAAGAAACTTTGGGATTGCTGAATAAAAGACTAAAACTAAATAAATATATAAATATAAAGCAACGGAGCCATCATAGTATTTTTTAACTACTCCAAAATAAAAGGAAGGATGGTTATTGGATTATTTACCGATCAGGGTCTGGTCTGATAGACCCTATATTTTTTGTTTCTTCGATGGGAGGTAAAAGCGAATTCCATTGTAGAGCCGTATGCAATGCGAAAAAGATGCCTGTACGGTTGTTCAATTCTATCTTGTTTTTCGTATTATTATTCTTTATTTTATTTCTTCTCTTTGATTTATCTTCGAGATAGAAGAACCATTTATTATGTTATATAATCAGGGTAATGATCCATCAACCTGCTAGTTCTTTTTATGAGGCACAAACGGGAGAATTTATCCTGGAAGCGGAAGAACTGCTGAAGTTACGCGAAACCATCACAAGGGTTTATGTACAAAGAACGGGCAAACCCTTATGGGTTGTATCCGAAGACATGGAAAGAGATGTTTTTATGTCAGCAACAGAAGCCCAAGCTCATGGAATTGTTGATGTTGTAGCGGTAGAATAAAAAATAGCAGGGATTTCGCGCAAATACGCAATTTTAAATTTTATCTTCTTATATTTAATATATCTATTAATATAGAATTATTAATATAGAAGTAATGCCTAATCATCCGGTTAGGATCGATCTAAACCAACTCATTATGTATACGAGTCAACATGCCAACTATTAAACAACTTATTAGAAAGACAAGACAGCCAATCAGAAATGTCACGAAATCCCCCGCCCTTGGGGGATGCCCTCAGCGACGAGGAACATGTACTAGGGTGTATGTGTGACTCGTTCAGAGCATGGACTGGGACAAAAGAAAAGAACCAATTTTTCCAGTATCAGTGGTCAGTACCAATAAATAGGATAAAATGGAAGAACTCCATTCACTATCTAAAAAGGATCTATCATATCCTTCTATTGTGTATCAAATTTTATGGTTTCTATTGGTGTAAATCCAATCGTCTCACTTTTCAATTTAAGATGAGAAAGAATTTCCCATTGGTAGCAAATGGTTATCCATTAAGCAGGGGAAATACTATTTAAATTATTAAATTAAAAGGCAGAAAGATTATGCCCTTACTCTTGCAACAACGGACTAACAGGGTCAGCTACACAGCTAATCTTCATAATTAAATATCGTTACTATATAGGTAGATCTCATTGTGAAAGACTGATTACTGGATAATTCATGGGTAGAGCCAAAGAGTGTGAACTGTACAAGTTAACAATAGCATTGATTAAATGAAAGAAAGGGCTCCGGTGTATAGAGGGGACCTCGCCGTTTAAAAAGTAACCATAGAAACGATGGAACCCACGATTTTTTTATCCATTTAGATTTACTACTTTTTGTTTTTATTTAATATGCTTTTTTTAATATCTAGTATCACTATCAATACAATTTCTTATTTCGATGTGAAATGCCTAGAAAAAAAGAAAAAATTGTGGTCGGGAAGGTTATAGTAGCAAAAGCCATTGGAGTTTTTATTTTATACATTGGAAGAATCCGTTTTGTTATTAATAAACTAGGAAAGGAATAACTGAAAGAAAGGAAATCAATTAGTTATTCATCGAAGTTTCATTTATTCAATGACCAGAATTAAACGAGGAAATATAGCTCGGAGACGTAGAACAAAAATTCGTTTATTTGCATCAAGCTTTCGAGGGGCTCATTCAAGACTTACTAGAACTATTACTCAACAGAAAATCAGAGCTTTGTTTTCGGCTTATCGGGATAGAGGTAGGCAAAAGAGAGATTTTCGTCGTTTGTGGATCACTCGGATAAATGCAGTAATTCGCGGCAAAAGCGTATACTATAATTATAATATATTAATACACAATCTGTACAAGAGGCAGTTGCTTCTTAATCGTAAAATACTTGCGCAAATAGCTATATTAAATAGAAATTGTCTTTATATGATTTCCAATGAGATTATAAAATAAGTATATTGGAAGGAATTCATCGGAATGTTTTAAATTTAAAATGGAGTTCACTGGAGAATTAACTCCGGGAAGGTAGAATAGAAATTAGTATGATAAAATATATAATAATATGATAAAGTCGTCAAAATGAACAAACAACACGTTCAATAAAAAAAGATTTTTTCTTTTTTTTCTTATGATACGACAATAAAATCTGGATTCGCGAATTTTTCGAACAAAATATCAATCCGCCTTTGAATTCGTATTGGAATTGTGATTCAAGTGAAGAGTAAGCCTATTTCTTTTTGATTCTAAGACCAGTAGTTCTAGTGGTCGACTCACCTCTTTCAAATTGTTTCTCATTATTAAGAAAAGGTAACAAAGATAAAATACGAGCTTGCTTTATAGCAATAGTAATTAATCGTTGTTGTTTTAAGTTTAATCTATTCATCCGTCTAGATAATATCTTTCCTTGTTCACTAATAAATCGACTAATTAAACTCATGTTTCTATAATCAATTCGATCCCCCGAGCCAATCGGGGGCAAACGCCTACGAAAAGATCGCTTGGATTTAAAATAGAGTCGCTTGGATTTATCCATGATTTGTTTATTCCTTATCCCGAAAATCCTATTTCAATGAGGGATTTTGTTTTGTTTATCTTTAAATATTTTAAATATATATAATATATGTCATTTTTAATCTTCCTTGGAAGGGTGACATACAAGTGATCGGATCGGTTCGATTTATTTCTTTATCTCCCCATGAATTGTATGTTTGTAACAAAAGGGACAGAATTTTATCAATTCCAATCGACTAGGTGTATTATGTCGATTCTTTTGAGTAATATATCTGGAAATACCAATACTCATTGATTCCTTATTAGCACCATTTCGATTAGCACTATTTCGAGTACAATTGGTACATTCCAAAATAACGGTTACTCGAACATCTTTACCCTTGGCCATGAACCTCCTTTGGATTTTTGATTTACCCAACTATTCCATTTTCCGATCCAAAGAGAAGAAAGGAGCGAAAAAAAAAATAGAAGTTGCTAACTCGAAATCAAATTATGAAAGATTTCGTTGAAATCAAGATAGTAATAAAATAGTAATAATAAGTAATACAATGATTTCTAACTACATTTATAATCCCAGTATAGTATTTCATTTTTCATTTAAGTATTTTGTATGATATTGTTGACCTAGCCATCAATTTCCATTTACGTTCTCATTCTCTTATCTTATTAATTAAAATTAAATTTAAATTAGAGTCCCGGCCCGAGTTCAGAGTTTTACTGAAGTTGAATCCACTTTTATTCTTTCTCTTTTCGAACTTATTCTAATTTAATTTTAAAAATTCTAAAATTAAAAGAAGGGAAGGGGGGGGATTAGTCACAGATATTTGATTATATCTCTAATTTTCGTCACCCCTTCCCATGTCAATAACTAGAACTAGAATTAAAAAAAGGAGAATATCAACGCATCTGGGAATAAACGATTGATCTCTATCAATAGACCTGCTAAAGACCCGAACCATAGAGTACTTACTACCGGTGCCACGGAGAGATATGTTTTTAGATCTCGCATTTAAAATCCTCCTTCTTTATTGTAATTTGTAATACATATATGATCAGACGTATATGTAGTTAATGATCACTTATATTTGTATGCGGAATCCCTAATTCAAATTGAAATGTACAACGATCTAATTCAAATTGAAATGTACAATGATTCAGCAGCTATTCCTTTTCTTAAAAAAAAATACGCCTTTTTATGTCCCAGCATTCCCGAAAAATATTATATTTATTTTTTTTTTAATTTTTAAGCGGGTTTAATTATACGTTACGTATGTATATAAGTCTTTTATTATATATTTATTATAATTAATTATTTATTATTTATATTAATTATTTATTATAATTAAATATATGTTTTTATTATAATTAAATATATGTTATATGATATGAGATAAAAAAGAAGAAATGACAAGATAATTTTTGTATATGAATGGAGAAAATAAAGATGTGGAAAACAATACAGGTATTCTCTACAATGACACTGTCGACCAATGGAAAGGGATGTAGCGCAGCTTGGTAGCGCGTTTGTTTTGGGTACAAAATGTCACGGGTTCAAATCCTGTCATCCCTACCTATTACTTATCTTATGAGCCGTAACGAGGGATTAATTGAAATTGATTAAAATTGGGTATAAGCAATCTTTAATTTTACAATATTCTATAATAATAGTAGATGCATGCAAAAATATATTAGGGTTACAAAATATTTATAAAGTAAAGCGCTCTTAGTTCAGTTCGGCAGAACGTGGGTCTCCAAAACCCGATGTCGTAGGTTCAAATCCTACAGAGCGTGATTCCATTCTTGTTATTCTTAGGTCAAAATTACAATGAAATAATTGAACAGCAATCTAAATTTTACCCCCCCCCCCTATGGATTAAAATTAAAACAACCCCCTATGGATTAAAATTAAAACAAGTAGTAGGTCAATAAAAAAAAAGAGATATTAATTAATCAAAGGTCCAACTGATCGCCACGTCTGTATTGTAAATATGCAGTTACAAATAATCCAGCCAAAGTAATAGGAATTAGACCTAAGACAATTCCAAATAGCAAAACTTCAATCATTTCATTTGTTTGAAAGGGGAAAGGGAGAGGTAATATCTATTCTTAAATATTAATTCGTATTGCACATGAATCTCAATGACCAAGAATTGAAAATTGACACGGTAAGAAACTATAGAATATATGGAATACCACGGAAAGATTTCTTTTTTTTATGAATTGTTCATTCAATTAATTTCAAATAAGTCGTATCTTGTTTAAACTGATAAATAGAACTGAAGTTATAGTTAAAACCGCTAGTAGAAAACCGAAATAACTAGTTATGGTAGGCATAAAGAGTCTAAATGAAATATGTTCTTTTTTTATACATTATACATATGTTTATAAAGCACTTCCCTAAATTTCAATTTTAGTTTTGAAAGATACAAACAAGGATAAGCAAAAATACCAATTGAAAGAATAAGTTCAATTGAAAGTTTTTGATTCAGCAATTATTATCATTATAGACAGTAATAACAAAAATAGAGTGACATAGGTAATAAATCAACTCATCATCTGTGATATCTAACCATCCCGTGATTCCGAATCAACGGATTAGATTCATTGTGCAACTCTTAAAAACTAATATTACTATACTAATATAGTATTACTAATATTAGTATTTATAATTATAAATTATATTTATAATTAATAATTATAAATAATAAAAAACTGTGTTGGGTAATTTCATTCTATTATTGAATCGAATATATTGTGTATTTTCGAACCAAGAATGACCTTATAGTATAATGCCTTTTATTACTTTCCTTTTTTTACTTTAATTTGAACTCATTAGATTCAGTAGTAGGCTCATTCACATAATATCTCGAATGAGAAGAAAAAGAGTTTTGAGAAGAAAAAGAGTTTCGAACGATTAGATCCTTCGAAACTAGGTTATACATTTTGTCTTTACATATTTCAAATTAGAAAGCCCCGACCTTCTAATTAGGTCAAGAAAGACCCAAAGGGTCTAATACAACAATGCTTGCATCGCGAATATTGATTATTATTTTATTCCTTGTTTGTTTTCTTTCTTTCATCGAAGACTATCTACTAGTTAGTCTTACTTGTTACTGGACAACTTATCTGATTTTCAGTTTCTAATCCGAAACCAATAATGGGTAGAACCTTTATACTACTACATACAATACAGGAATTTTAGAAATTTTCTATTGAATGGGATATAACATCGACAAGCAACAATAAAATACAACAATAAAATAAAAAAGAAATTATAATAAAATAAAAAAGAAATTATCTAGCACTCCATTTCGATACTGATTGTGAAATTGCGTTGCTGTGTCAGAAGAAGGATAGCTATACTGA